TGAATTCCTTGCCTCACCCTGAGATGAGAGGGAAGGTCGATTTGACTCGAATCCTGGACCTGATCTTTAATCCTACACCGGTTAATGATGCGATGGGAGAAGTTTTTCTTTTGGCATTTTTCATCAATGCTGGCCCAGTCGAGGTTCGTCCATGCCCAATCCCAATGGACAAACCTTAGCCCCTAGCTCTATAATCCACCCTACCCAGTCCCTGAAAGCCCTCCCGGGGGCCTAGCCCTCTTTCTTCGAGTCTTAAGCGGCTTTCATCGTTGACGAACACCTGCGCTAATAAGACAAAGAGGGAGTCTATGCCTTGAATGAATCAGTAAAGTAACAACGGATTAGTGGAATGAGGGATCAAGAGACAGATAGGGGGAGAATGGCAATCATTGGTGGACCTTCCCTTGAACGAGTCACGGAGCTCTCAACGGAGTGGTTTAGGTTCTGGAATTCCATCTCTAGTTGGGGCTTTCGGTTCGAAGGTTCTAAAATGTGGTGCGGGTTCATCTCTCTCGACCAGTTCAGGTTCAAGGGAGGGTGATCGAGGGGACCCAGACTTTAGATCTCTTCTCTATGGCGGGAGGTCTCTTTCGTATCAAGAGTGTTTTGGGGAGGCCAGGGAAGACGGATTGGATCGAGAGGCGATGCTTATACCTCTTCTTTATCGATAGGATTCCCATCATTTGCAGTCTCCGGCGAAGGAGATAAGGGCGAGGGACCGAACATGTTCTATCCTCAACCTCCATCCGTCATTAGTAATCTCAATTCGCTTTTCCTATTCACTAGTACAATGCGCGCTACAACTAGCAGCCCCTTACTAGTAAGGGAAAAGGCTAGCGCGCAAGGGCTGATGAAAAGCCAGCAACTTGTTAGGACTAGGTTTTGGCTTGCCCCTTTCTTCTTATTAGGAAGATAGGTTTGGAACCCTATACAAGGGGCTGCTTGCTGCTCACCCCTATCTCTAAAGGGGCGCACACTCGTTACCACTAAACGACGAAGCCGGGAGCGGAAGGAGGGACTTGAACCCTCAACCTCAGCCTTGGCAAGGCTATGCTCTACCAATTAAGCTATTTCCGCCAGCTACGGTAGTGGCGAAGCACTACTGAGCAATTCACGTATCACTTGATACGGACGACTTCTGTTTTTCCGCCGGACCACAGTCTTGACCTCCGATCGAGCTACGAACACGAGTAGGTAGGCGGCTAGGGGGGCGGCAGGGCTGCGCCTTTTCAATCAATCTCCGGCCGCTCCGCTATTGGTGCGAGCTGTAAGGAGTCTTGATCTCGAGTCAAGCTGGGGCGTCATCTGTCTTTTAAGTTAAGTCATTTCCTAAGACGGCTCCTCTTATTCTTTCTACGATAATCCAAACTGCAGCTCCACGAGTCTGCTCGGAACCAGTCGATTCCTGAGCCATTCGTTCTCCCCTCTCGGTTGGCCTTTGCCAGCCACTAGAGCAAGTAAGAGAACCTACAGTGAATGAACTTAAAGAACCGCAGATTTTTACCGGATTGTACACCTTTGTGTCTGGCTATGTATATGGATGTGCATAAAGAAGGGACGGGGCATCTCTATCCTTTTTTGGGGGAAGAGAGAGGGAAGAAGCTGCAGCGGCACCTCACGAACTTCTTACTGGAGCAGTACTATAGGCTCGAGTGTTTGGATGCACGTCTTTTGTTCATATTCCTGCGCAGTTAAGAGAGAAATTGTCCCCAAGGAAACCACTTGTGTCTTTCTTGGATATGCTCAGTCCGGGTATAGACGCTATGACGTGAAATCCAAGAGACTCGATGTATCCTTGAATGTTCTCTTTAATGGGGGCGCTTCATATTTTCCTTAACCTAATTAATCAGCCCCGGGGGAGAATGATGATGGAGATGTATTGCGGCCTTCTCCTGTTCATCAACTCTAACCGCATTCTTCTGCAGTTGATGTTACGGATCAGCCTCACGCTTCAAGCCAGCAGCTTTGCTCAGCATCTTCTGCCGATTGTCAGCCTGTTCAGCTGACCTCAGAGGATTCCAGTCACCCGGCACAGCATGTTTATTCTCGGCAGCGATTACAGTCTCTTTCCCAGGGTCAGACTACTCCATAAGATCAGCAGTCTAGCCCAGTTGCTTCCCTTTTAGGCGCTTCCTCTAGTTAAAGAGTGAATTCAGGAGTTCCAGGCAGGCGATAGGGGCTTCGGGGGGATAACATGAATCGTATAAGCCTGAACCCTATTAGTTATGTGCTTCCCCCTTCAAGAGCTGGGCTACTACCCTAATCAAGTTCTTCCTAGCGTATAGTATTGGGCAGATTGAGTCTTTCTCTAATATAGTACCTAATAGTTAGATTAAGCATTAGGCGCAACTTCGACTATAAAGCATCCCGTTAATCTCTTCTCTTTCTGTCTTCAAGCTTCAAGCTTTTGCCTAGGAGCTCGGATTCCAGTCCTATCGTTAGAAGGCAGCATAGTTGGAATTTCTTCCTGCGGCGAATAAAGGAAGAGAAAGGGCTCTCTAATGCCTTATTTGTACGATATGATGCAAGCAAGGAATCCTATTAGAGTGATGCAAGTCAGCCTATAAGATGAAACCGAAGATACTAAGCCTGGAATCAGTCGCTCTCTATGTCAATTTCTCTTTAGCAAGAAGCCCTGTGAAAGCTATCAGATAATGACTTTATAGAGGTCCCTCGCTGACGCCTTCATTTTTATTTTTTTCATCTCTTTATGATATGCTATCTTCCTTTAGCCAGACTTCCCGCATTACTGTGATCAAGAGGAAGCGCTAAGGTCTATCCTTTCCTTAAGTTAAGAGTGAAGGACGGATACTGGCTCTTTAGGACTGATAGTAGCTGCTCTTCTGGTAGTATAGCTGGTAGCTCTGCTTATGCTAGCTCTCTTCTTTCTTATGAGAGAGATTCGCAATAGGGGCATTTCTCTGTAAGAAGAAGGCCTGTTACAGCTATCAGATATAGGGGATTTACTTCACCTTGAATAACTATCGAAAAATGGCTTTCTTTTCAGCCGCTTTCATATTTCATTAAGGTAGTTTGCTTACTTAGTGCTTTCGCTAAGGTGACGACTTGAATGAAACTTTAATTGTTGATCAGAGGAAAGGGAATACCTCGATAAGGAAGAAGAACAAGAGCTACATCGGCAGGACTCTCTGCAAGTGGAAGGTCGCATAGGGGCTCTCGGGAAGCTCTTTCCTTTATACCAGAAGGAAGATGGTCGAGGAGATCAGTAGCTAGAAAGCTCCTTTGGGAGAGCAAGGTAGCAAAAAGTATATTACAAAGTACATCACTATTAAGTCGACTACAGTAGTATCATGAGCATGTAACTACATCCCCAAGCTTCAAGAGGAACCAAGGAGAAGAATACTCTGTAGTAGCAGCAGCAGTGGCCGAGCATCAGTCATCAAGTGAATCAGTAGATGCCCGCGCACGTGAGCAGCAATCACTCCATTGCAGCAAGACAAAAGTAGCATATGTCACATGGTAGATCATATCCAAGCAGAGGTGCACAAGAACGAGCACAACTTCACTCAGAACTTGTGACAAAGACTTGGTGTGCATCAGAACACGACTGAAAGCCCTTGCTGCTTCTTCATTCCAGGTGAAGCTATCTTTATTCAGTAAATTGGTCAGTGGCTTGCTGATAACCCCATACCCCTTTCAAAATTTTCGGTAATAGCCTGTTAAACCCAGAAAGCCTCTCAACCCCTTGACAGTAGTGGGTTGTGGCCAGCTCAACATGCTGTCAATCTTGCTTTTATCTGCTGATACCCCTTCACTGCTCACCACATGCCCGAAATACTCTAACCTTGCCTGACCGAAAGAGCATTTCGATTTCTTCACAAACAACTTGTGTTGTTTTAAAGTTTCAAACACTATCCTCAAGTGTTGCAAGTGGCTATCTAGGCTGTCACTGTAAATCAAGATGTCATCGAAAAAACCAGTAAAAATTTCCTCATATAATCCATGAAAACCTCATTCATTAAAGCCTGAAATGAGGCTGGAGCATTAGTTAAACCAAAGGGCATAACTCTTAACTCGTAATGGCCCTGGTGAGTTCGAAATGCAGTCTTGTGTATATCATCTTCAAACACCCGAATCTGATGGTAACCACTTCTCAAATCAAGCTTCGAAAATCTCCTGCTACCATGTAATTCATCAAGCAATTCCTCAATTATTGGGATGGGGAATTTCTCTTTAATGGTGATGGCATTGAGTGCTCGATAATCCACGAAAAATCTCCAGGTATTGCCCCTTTTTTTCACCAGCAACACTGGAGAGGCATAAGAACTCACACTTGCCCTGATAATACCACTTAACAGCATCTCCTTGACCTGTTTTTCTATCTCAGCCTTTTGGATGTGGGGGTATCTGTAGGGCCTTACACTCACAGGCTCACTACCAGGTTTTAAGGGAATGTGGTGGTCGTGATTCCTCTTAGGAGGAAAAGGTCAGGCTAGTCGCTAAAGGCTTTGGCTTTACTCAAAGAAAAGACTTGATCCAAGGAACTATACAAGTATGGTGGGAGGCCTAAAGTCTTTCACGTTGACCCGGCCCGACATGACGTTTGCTGTGAATCAAGTCTTTCAGTTTATGCATGCTCCTCGACAAGCACATCTACAAGCTGTCAAAAGAAGACTCCGATACTAAGAGAACTATTTGCGATGGGTTCTTCTACCCAAATAACTCCTATGCAGATGGGGCTGGAGATCCAGACACCAGCTCCTGCTCTGCGTGTAAAGTAAGACAATGAAAAAGAAGGCTTCGCTTTGTTGCGACTGCCGCCGTCTTCGAGTGAAATATCGTTTTAGTAGTCCCGGTAATGGAGTCTTTCGAGATAAGACTGAGGCTTATTTTTTCTTCGTCGTACGTGACTTTGTCTCAACCGGTAGAAAAGAAGTTAGAAAGAGGAATTGACCTCGAAACTATATGGCAGAAGGGGCATGTTCAACTTCAAAGACCGGTGTCGCATAATCAGACTGAATGAAAGTTAGAATCACTGACAAAGTACTTTGGTCTCTATTTGTCGCTACACAACGAATATTTAGTCTCAAGCTTCCTGGAGATACTGGATAATTAGGAACTGCGTATCGCCTAGCAGCTAAAGTACTTGGTGAATTAATAAAACCAGTGATGCTGATAAGCGCTTACACTTTTTTTAGAATATAGCAAATAGTCTGATTTCTTTCCATATTGCCTATCAACTGACTAAGATTCCATACCTATCCTGGATTTGAACCTAACTTCTCAACAGACTTAGTAGAGTTCACGACCCTTGCCACTATGACTCCAAGAAAGTTTACGAGGTCAGTGAGCAGTGTCGGGCTTTCTTTTACCTCCTTTGCCCATTAGTCCGTAGTTAGGGCTTCTTAAGACAAAATAGACTGATACAATTGCATAAAACCTGTAGTAAGGAATAGTTTGATAAGAACCAGAGCGGATAGATGGCAAGTAAGACAGTCACAGCAGGGCTATAACCAGCAACCGAAGGTTGATTCATTGAAGTTTAGAGTCAGTGTCTTTCTATCGAATCTGAGTTACCGGCTCTCATTTGAAAGACCGTCCCTATGACATGGTCTTAAAGCATAGTTTGGACTGCCCTAAACTTTAAAGTCTTTGTAAAGGATGAAGTTTCCTATTTCCTCGCCTATCCCTGCCTTTGACCTCGCACCGATGGCTATTGCCAGCTAACGCCCTAAGTTAAGAAAAAGCAGCTGAAAGAGAATCCTAAGCATGATGTCTATCGCAGGGCCTTCAGTTCGTTCGCCTTTTAGCCCTTTTATCTATTATGAGACTACCTTCGCGCCTAAGCTCTTCAATTATCATTCTTATTCTTTCTGTCACCTGCTGGAATATTCGACACGCGAGGAATAGCGTGAAAGGACTCTAAACGACTGGACAAGACAAACTGAGGCTTATTGCTCAATGGAAAGTGAACTACACAAGACGAAATCATAGCCCAATCTCTTTGCCATAGTAGGCCCGATTTTCACCCCCTTTCCGAAACGAAGGATACTAAAGAGCGAATAAGGATTGTCTTATAAAAGCTCAAAAGATTCATTCTGCTAGGATCAGTTTACCGGGCAAAAGCGATGGCTATCTACGCAAGCAAAACTTTGATGAGGCAAGAAGCATCGGAGTGGATGGTCTCTAAGACCAGGCTATGACAGAAGTTAACAAAGGAATGCGTATGGCAAGAGTCCCATCCCAGGAACAAGGTCCTAGTAACTAAGCACAAAGTGACGAAGAGCTCCGGCTAGATCCAGTCTTCGAAGTGAAGCTTCCTTTACTTTAAGGTTCCATGTCCTTGGGCATTCTTTTGTCAAAGAAAAGAGTCAAGTCCAAAGGAGGAATCCCACGCCTGCCTATTGCTAGGGGTTCAGTCGACAAGTGAATCTAAACCGGATCGAAGACTTTCCTCTTTCCCCTAAACCTCAGCTTCGCGAAGAAGAATTCATTTACAACAGAAAGTCCTAAAAAATAATATAAATTGGTTTAGAGACAAAGGAATATGTCTTCAGCGGGGTCAAAAAAAAGTACTCTATACAAGGCTGAGACCCTTTAGGATATAAGTTGATCAAAAGTAAATTTGTATTCCGCTTCATGAATAACAGCGCCAGTCTCTAGTCATTTTGGCTAGAGGGATCAGTCAAGCTTATAAATGACAAGGTAATGGCACTATTGGACATGGTATCTTATCATGTAAACGGAAGCAAGTCACATGGGTGTGGCCTGAAATTCATCCATGAACCACTACTTCTCCATAGAAAATCCTTGAATATTCAGCTTTGACCAAATTATCATATTTGCAAAAGCGGGTATTCGATGCCTGTCTCCATCGGGAGTTCCTGGAATGCTGGGAAACCTCTCAATGATGGAGTAGTCCTATAAGAACTAATTGGTCCAGGGGTAAGGCGCCTTCTAAACCTTATTTTGAGACTGGCAGAGTGTGTCAGTTTTCATCTAGTATTTTGATGCTGTCAGAATGTCGGCTATAAGATGCTAGATGAAAGTAGATATGTCAGTTTTAAAAAAGAAATAAGGAATGAAGTAAAATCCTATAGTTATTGCTTGAAAAATAAAATATATATATGTAATGCCTACGGATCCTAAACTTTGGTTGGAAAATGTTGTTTCTGACTCTTCAAATAAACAAGTAATAGTGAATTTCTGGTTCAAATTGTACCATGATTTTAGTCTGAGTAATGGGAATATTGAGAGTGTCAAGAGCTTGACTAGTCAGTACAAAGATGAAGTAATTTCTATTTTGAATAAAAATAGATCTTACAACCCAAGTGATGACCATTTACGTGACATACAAACTCAAATAGAAAATTTGACAATGCGGTTTGACGAAGAATCAATTTATAAGTCAAATTCTTACTTAATAAAGATGCTTGCATCAAATGATGAGAAACAACCAAGCATCAATGCAAAAGATTTTCTCATTAATGAGCTCATATCAGATGATGATAAGAGAATGATTGCAATGTTCGGTCATTATACACTTGAGGCATTAATTGTTTATGTTCTCAGTCAGTTATATACATCTGATTCAAATACGTTGGTTCGTGTTGCATCTTTAGTGGATCAACTTGAAAGAAATGTCAGATCACATGGATTGTTAATCACTCGCCGAGGTAGAAAAACAAATACACATCTCCATGAGAAGGAATCTGATAGCCAATCAAAAAAAATGGAAAAAATGTTTCCTATTGGTTCATCATTAGTAGAATTGATGGCGGATCGTGGTATGATAACGTTATCATCTGAAATTAGCAGAATAGTTCAAGTGCAGAAGAAGCATGGTTCTTATTATCTTCCGAGCTCTCTCTACGCTCTCAGTAATTTTGATATTTCATTACTTCCAATTAAGTTTAATCTACCAATGGTATGTAAACCTAAGGATTGGACGAGTTCAAGTAAAAAGCCAAGGTCCCTGTCTGATTTAAAAGGGGGTTACTTAACTGGTATAACTGGTGATCTCAGTCGTTATAGCCTATTGAGTTCAAACTACATTAAGATGACCCTTCAAATGCTATTGCCTTTTTTATATATTCTGATTTCGTCGACTATTATGTTTTCCTTTTACCCTGATCACTGCTGGCTCCTCCGCGCGGAATGCGCAGGAGAGGAGGGCCCCTCCTCCTCAAATGCCCAACCCCGGTTGGAGTTAACCCTGGGGCCACCGCCGGGGCCAACAGCGGAGGAAATAGAAAGCGAGCTTTCCTCTTTTCTTTCGACCTTTGGGAGTAGGGGGGTTACCCCGGGTGTACTCAGGGATACCATAACCAAACTGAGTTTAAACACAGCATCCCCGGCAAAGCTTTTGAAGATCCGGGAACAGATGGGGCATCTTAAAAACATGCCAGTCCCTCCTCACCTGGCGCGGGATGCCTTATTGAAGGCTCTCGCCCAATGGGAGAGGGAGCGCACCTATTGATTTAGGAGTTGTAGATTAATAAGGTTACTTACCTTTAGTAGATCGGTCATCCAAGAATCTAATATATGGTTCTGGGTTTATAAATAGGAGGTAGGATAGTTCCAATACGAATAGGTAGACTAGCAGCTATCGCAGTTCGATGGAGCTATCTGAAGAGCATATGAAGACTTTGGAAATGGATTGCAGCGAGTTACCTTACGGTAAGGAAAGTGCTGTCTAGCGGGTCTCTTTTACCCGCTAAGCTTACATGTATAGGCAAGGTTTTAGCCTCAAAGGCGCGCTTCACTATGGGGTTTCTCCCATAAATCCAGTAGGTTAAAGACACTATGGAGTCTTCGACCCCAAAGTATGTGTCTGCGGGTGGAAGCAGCGTGGTGAGGGGGATGGGTGGCGCTCTCTTGCCGATCAGTTTGGGCAGCTTAGCCTTACCGATCAGTTGTATTATAGAAAGAAGAAAGAGGTCGATAGAAATGAAATCAGACTAGCAGCAATCTTCGATTCTGATATCATATTAGGAGAGGAAGTGGACTGGGAAGGTAAATCAGTTTAGAAGGTGAAAAGGTTTGATTGATAACAAGGGCAGGAAAGATTAATTAACAAGGGAATAGCGAACCGGAAGTGCTCGAAAGACGACCTCAACACAAGGAGAATGGATGAGGATTCGAACAAGGTGGGATCCAAACAGAGGGAATAGAGGATTAATAACACAGTCTTAAAGCAAGTCCCAAGAACGAGGAGAAAGAAGATAGCCCAAAGCGAAAGGCCTACAACCAGAGCCAAGTAGACAGATAGCCTTGCTGGGACCAATCCACCTAAGGGGAACCAATCAGTCCCCAAGCAGGTCCAAGTATCGGTGATTAGACGTAGGGTTTGCTCCTTTCCTCTAGCCTCACCTCCCCTATCGCTTACCGTTAACTGCTACTACAGCTCCCAAAGATATTTTCCCGCTAAAGAAAAGCTGGAAATCGCATCGATACTGTCTTTGATTCTATCCTCTTGGGCATTCCCCTTTCTGCTCTTTATAGTTGACCAACTCAAACCATGAATGTGAAGTCCTGCGCTCCTAAACTCGCCCCTTCGATACCTACCTTTGTGGATGTATAGATGGATCTATAATCTGCGACAGCCAAAGCCGATCCTTCAACCAGTACTGCTTCTCATGATTCTCAGTTGAGGGTGGGTTGACCCGGGCCCGGGCGAACCTTCCAACAAGCAGAATAGAAGGTGACCACAAAGCCATCTCTGTGGGAGGCTGCTACCCATAAGGCCATACCCGGCATGGGAAAGAAAAGCGGCGGACAACCGACTGAACTGGGGAGCCTAAACGGCATTGAGGATGAGTCCACCGGTCGGCAAACGGCTTCTATCTACAGGTGCTTTCATTATGGATCGGTCGACTTGTCACGATTGATTGCTCACACACAATTAGGTTAGGCAGGCTTGGGGAGGTGATCTGAATCGCTATCGATACGATGCGGGGCTGATTTGCTGACCGTAACGAACCCCCTAAAAAGAGTGGGGAGACCTTTGACCTGGGCTGGGGAGGGATTGGGGTCGCTTTGCTTTAGAACTTTAGTTCGTAACAAGGCTCGATCCGGCTGGATTTGAAATGGATCAGGTAGGGCATCCATTTACGGCGTGGGTGGGATTAGCAGTTTGATCTATTTCCTTCAATGGTAGGAAATCCGCATCCGCGGGGGTATATGGGGGGAAGCCAGTCTGCAGTAACTCTACTTGCTCCTTTGGATCACTAAGGAAAATCTTTACTCACACATACCGCAGTGTATTCTTGTCAACTCACATAGTCGCACCTACCAGCACAACAAGATACCCCCTGCACGCCACTAAACGGCGCTATTTAACGCTTTGGTTCGCCCAATACAAGAACTACAGCCCAAGCTTAAGGCTAAAGCCGTGGACTACGCCCCCGTGAGAGCCCTCTATTTGACTAACGTACTCCTTTTCCCCCCATACCTTCACTGGGAATGATTGACCTTCGGATTCAAATAATAGCGCATAATGTAAGTACTCCTTCCCATTTCTTCTTTTATGATTTTATCTACTTGAAATGCTTACAGCTAAGTGCGGAGAAGGTACCCAGGGGCCCAAACGAAACGGCACTGAAGGGTCTTCAATTAAAGCTTCGCCAGTACTGAAAGACGACTAAAGATTTATAAAGCAGACTTAAGGATAATACCCCATTACCAGATTTGTAAAAAAAGGAAAGGCTCGAAAGACCTACTTGACAAGTTTCCTTATGGGTGAGTTCATAGGTGGTTTAAGTCGAGTGTAGCGAAGGGAATGGAATGAACTGCAGGAGGCTGAAAAGCCGTAGTGCGCTAGCGCTAGCGAGTTAGCGCAACAACTTACTGTCTTGTTTTCTTCGCTGCTTCTTTTTTTTTTTACAAAAGATTAAACGAAAGCGGTTGCTAATGCTTGTAGCTTGCTTCTGTCCTTAGTCAATTTTGGACTGAAGCTGTTCTGACTGCCGTATCTTTTTTGAACCGAATACCTTCCTCTGTCATCTCTGGTCTGTCTCTTTTTGAGAGAAGATTTTATACCACGCCTGACTATGAAGAGCTTCGAGTCTATCGGGAGAGGATGTGGTGGTAACCCCCTCAGCTTCGTCTAGAGCCGGGCGTCCAGCCGTGTAGGAAGACTCACCCTAGCCACTATAGCGACCCCACCCCCAACTCTAGCTGAGAAGCACCCTCCATCCACTTCCCCTTTTCCGTGTGCCCAAAAGCCCGCCCGCCCGGTTTATGAGCCCATTTCCGATTCCCTTACCCAATCTCATGAGAAGCAAGCCCAGCAGGCCCTACCTTAAAATGTCCCCAGACAGCCAGCCCTCACCAGGCTGCTAGCATTGCTAAATGCTCCGCCACGAAGCAAGCTCTCCCGAATACGACAGATGCGGAAGTGGGGAAGCCGGAAGTGGCTAAAGAAGTCGGAGGAAGAAAGTAGTTGGACAACTGTATACACGAGGGTACATTAGTCTTCTGGGAATTGGCAACATTGACAGAAAGGGGAAAGGGTAGGAATACACTTTTTTAGGTGTAGCTATACTAAAGTAGTTGGCCTAACCTTCGGTTCCCGTAACCAAGTTTTTCTTTATCATTCCTTATGTACTTTTTATTACTTCATCCATACTTTTTTACTTTTTCTGAAGTGTGGGGCAAACGGCGCCCTCTACTTCTACTTCTAACTAAAGGCGAAGAGCCGGCATTGCAAGCTAATATAGAGCCTCCGCCCGTTTGATCGGTTGCGAGCCGGAAAGCGTACCGGCAGTTTGAGTCGCGAAAGGGCCGCTTGCTTAACTTCATTTTTCTATAGAATAATATATAGAATTCTATTCTATATCTATCTATAAACAAAAAAGATATATATAATCTTTTTCTTTTTCCAATTGTTCATTCCTGGGGAGAGGAAGAAGCAGATAGAGCAAAGGCCTCCTCTTTCCGTTCGCTCTTCCCGAAGTGAGCGAATTGCATGTAGAGATCCGTAGGGGCTTATAGTTTAATTGGTTGAAACGTACCGCTCATAACGGTGATATTGTAGGTTCGAGCCCTACTAAGCCTACCACCCCCTGCTCTTCTCTTTCAGCCCTTGCTGGTGAAAGTCTTAGAATGAATGTTGGCCTAGATAGAGGAATAAAAACTAGCTCGACCGGAAGGGAGAGGATAGGCGAATCAGTAACTGAAATGAAAGCTGGAGTAAGACAGTCAGTTGGAGAGCTAGGATGAAGAAGTAGGAAGGGATATTCGAAAGGCAGAAGGGTAAGAGCTAGAAGGCTGTCTTTGAGGATAGGATGGTCGGACAAGGAATCCAACCTCTTTCTATAGATAAGATAAGTCTGTAACTTCAGGTCGAAAGAAGGTATACTATTCTGAGGGTAGGCATTCGCCGTCCCTCAATCGCTTACTGATATGCTTTATCTCATCTAGCAGCACTCTAAGACCCTCTTTCCACCCTACTGGCTTTAGGTAAGGGTCTCAGATCGTATGCTTTCTAGCCTGCCTCTTTCTTGAGCTGGCCATGGAAGAAAAAGTGGATCTCTATCTGATCTGTGAAGTGAAAGACTAGTCCTGATCTTATTGAATTAATTCCATCTAAGAAGTAGAAGTAGGTTCGCTGAAGCCCATCTATTCAATAAGATCA